TTGATTCCATCCATAAATCCATTTTATTCCCTATGAGTTCCAGTATCGATAAGAATTCTAGTTCTTACTGTTCATATGTTATGGTATGAATATACCATACCAATTCGTTATGTATGGATGATGAGATTCCATTGATACAGAGCCAATTCCAATAGACTTATTAAATGTTCCCATTGGCGTGCATCCAGCAGGAATTGAACCTACGAATTTGCCAATTATGAGTTGGGCGCTTTAACCATTCAGCCATGGATGCTTAACAGGGATCATCGTACATCGTAAATAACCAAATTCCAATTGAAATGAAATCTTTAGGAGGAATCAATGAAACGACATCAATTCAAATCCTGGATCTTCGAATTGAGAGAGATCAAGAATTCTCACTATTTCTTAGATTCATGGATAAAATTCGATTCAGTGGGATCTTTCACTCACATTTTTTTCCACCAAGAACGTTTTATGAAACTCTTTGACCCCCGAATTTGGAGTATCCTACTTTCACGTGATTCACAGGGTGCAACAAGCAATCGATATTTCACGATCAAAGGTGTAGTACTGCTTGTAGTAGTGGTCCTTATATCTCGTATTAACAATCGAAAGATGGTCGAAAGAAAAAATATCTATTTGATGGGGCTTCTTCCTATACCTATGAATTCCATTGGACCCAGAAATGAGACATTGGAAGAATCTTTTTGGTCTTCCAATAGAAATAGGTTGATTGTTTCGCTCCTGTATCTTCCAAAAGGGAAAAAGATTTCTGAGAGTTGTTTCATGGATCCGCAAGAGAGTACTTGGGTTCTCCCAATAAAGAAAAAGTGTATCATGCCTGAATCTAACCGGGGTTCGCGGTGGTGGAGGAACCGGATCGGAAAAAAGAGGGATTCTAGTTGTCAGATATCTAATGAAACCGTAGCTGGAATTGAGATCTCATTCAAAGAGAAAGATAGCAAATATCTGGAGTTTCATTTTTTATCCTATACGGATGATCCGATCCGCAAGGACCATGATTGGGAATTGTTTGATCGTCTTTCTCCGAGGAAGAAACGAAACATAATCAACTTGAATTCGGGACAGCTATTCGAAATCTTAGGGAAAGACTTGATTTCTTATCTCATGTCTGCTTTTCGTGAAAAAAGACCAATTGAGGGGGAGAGTTTCTTCAAACAACAAGGAGCTGGGGCAACTATGCAATCCAATGATATTGAGCATGTTTCCCATCTCTTCTCGAGAAACAAGTGGGGTATTTCTTTGCGAAATTGTGCTCAATTTCATATGTGGCAATTCCGCCAAGATCTCTTCGTTAGTTGGGGGAAGAATCAGCACGAATCGGATTTTTTGAGGAACGTCTCGAGAGAGAATTGGATTTGGTTAGACAATGTGTGGTTGGTAAACAAGGATCGGTTTTTTAGCAAGGTACGGAATGTATTGTCAAATATTCAATATGATTCCACAAGATCTATTTTCGTTCAAGTAACGGATTCTAGCCAATGGAAAGGATCTTCTTCTGATCAATCCAGAGATCATTTCGATTCCGTTAGAAATGAGGATTCAGAATATCACACATTGATCGATCAAACAGAGATTCAGCAACTAAAAGAGAGATCGATTCTTTGGGATCCTTCCTTTCTTCAAATGGAACGAACAGAGATAGAATCAGATCGATTCCCGAAATGCCTTTTTGGATCTTCCTCCATGTCCTGGCTATTCACGGAACCTGAGAAGCGGATGAATAATCATCTGCTTCCGGAAGAAATCGAAGAATTTCTTGGGAATCCTACAAGATCAATTCGTTCTTTTTTCTCTGACAGATGGTCAGAACTTCATCTGGGTTCGAATCCTACTGAGAGGTCCACTAGAGATCAGAAATTGTTGAAGAAAAAACAAGATGTTTCTTTTGTCCCTTCCAGGCGAGCGGAAAATAAAGAAATGGTTGATATATTCAAGATAATTACGTATTTACAAAATACCGTCTCAATTCATTCTTCGGAACCATATCACATCCCGGATCTGGTTCCAAAGGATGAACCGGATATGGACAGTTCCAATAAGATTTCATTCTTGAACAAAAATCCATTTTTTTATTTCTTTCATCTATTCCATGACCGGAACAAAGGGGGATACGCGTTACGCCACGATTTTTTTGAATCAGAAGAGAGATTCCCAGAAATGGCGGATCTATTCACTCTATCAATAACCGAGCCGGATCTGGTGTATCATAGGGGATTTGCCTTTTCTATTGATTCCTACGGGTTGGATCAAAAAAAATTATTGAATGAGGTATTCAACTCCAGAGATGAATCGAAAAAGAAATCCTTATTGGTTCTACCTCCTCTTTTTTATGAGGAGAATGAATCTTTTTCTCGAAGGATCAGAAAAAAATCGGTCCGGATCTACTGCGGGAATGATTTGGAAGATCCCAAACTAAAAACAGCGGTATTTGCTAGCAACAACATAATGGAGGCAGTCAATCAATATAGATTGATCCGAAATCTGATTCAAATCC